TATCCGTATAGTAATGTTCATCTAGTACCAAAAACAAGTCATTTATGGATATTAGCAGGATGTCTATGCAGATCCAGTATAGTGTCTTTTTCACTCCACAAGGATCAAGATCAAATGAATTCTAATTCTTTTTCTGTCGAAGAAAGAAATATCTTTGATTTGACTAATGATCAAGTAAGACATAAATTTTTTGGTAAAAGTAAAAAGGATGGGCAAATTTTTGAGTATTCAAAACCTTATCGAATCATATCCAATGGTCATTGGAATCTCATAGATCCCTCTATTTGTCAAGAGAATTCCGATGATTCCTTGGCGAAAAAGCGAAGAAATAGATTCGTGATTCCCTTACAATATGATCAAGAACGAGAAAAGAAACTAATACCATCTTTTTGTATTTCTATTAAAATACCTATAAATGGTATTTTACGTAAAAATAGTATTCTTGCTTATTTTGATGATCCGCGATATAGAAGAAGCAGTTCGGGAATTACTAAATATGGGATTGTCGAAGTAGATTCAATCGTAAAAAAAGAGGATTTGATTGAGTATCGAGGAGCAAAAGAATTTAGTCCGAAATACCAAATGCAAATGAGAGTAGATCGATTTTTTTTCATTCCCGAGGAAGTGCATATCTTCCCCGTATCTTCGCCCATAATGGTCCGAAACAATAGTATCGTTGGAGTAGATACACGACTTGCTTTAAATATAAATACAAGAAGCCGAGTAGGTGGATTAGTCCGAGTGGAGAGAAAAAAAAGGAGTATTGAACTGAAAATTTTTTCTGGAGATATTCATTTTCCTGGAGAGGCGGAAAAAATATCTAGGCACGGCGGCATTTTGATACCACCAGGAATGGAAAATAAAAATTATAAGGGATCAAAAAAATTTAAAAATTGGATCTATGTTCAACGGATCACACCTATAAAAAAAAAGTATTTTGTTTTGGTTCGGCCCGTAGTCCCATATGAAATATCCGATGGGATAAATTTAGCAACACTTTTTCCTCAGGATCTCTTGCAGGAAAAGGATAATGTACAACTTCGAATTGTCAATTATATACTTTATGGAAATAGCAAGTCAATTCGAGGAATTTCTCACACAAGTATTCAATTAGTTCGGGCTTGCTTAGTATTGAATTGGGACCAAGAAAAAAGGGGTTTTATAAAAGAAGAGGTTCATGCTTCCTTTGTTGAAATAAGGGCAAATGATCTGCTTCGTGATTTCATCAGAATTGAGTTAGTAAAGTCCACTATTTCTTATACCGTAAAAAAGTATGATACGTCAAGTTCAGGATTGATTTACAATATTGGATTAGATCGTACCAATATAAATCCTTTTAATTCCAAGGCAAAGACTCAATCATTTCCCCAACATCAGGGAACTCTTGGTACGTTGTTGAATCGAAATAAGGAATGCCAATCTTTCCGAATTTTGTCATCATCCAATTGTTCTCGAATTGGCCCCTTTAATACTTCGAGATATAATAATGCGACAAAAGAATTGGATCCCATGAATCCAATTAGGGATTTGTTGGGTCCCTTAGGTACTACTGTATTTAAAATAGCGAATCCTTGTTTATCTTACTATTTAATAACTCATAATCAAATCTTTTTAAAGAACTATTTGTTATTTGACAATTTTCAACAGACTTTCCAAGTACTTCAATTTCAATACTGTTTCCTAGATGAAAATAGTAGGATTTATAATCCCGATCCGTGTAGTAACATCATTTGGAATTTATTCCATTTTAATTGGTGTTTTCTCCATCACGATTATTGTGAAGAGGCATGGACAATAATTAGCCTTGGCCTATTTCTTTGTGAAAATTTATGTCTATTGAAATACGGATCACGCATAAAAAAATCTGGTAAAATTTTCATTGTTCATGTTGACTCTTTAGTTATAAGATCAGCTAAGCCCTATTTGGTCACTCCGGGAGCAACTGTTCATGGCCATTATGGGAAAACCTTTTATGAAAGAGATACATTAATTACATTTATATATGAAAAATCGAGATCCGGCGATATCACGCAAGGTCTTCCAAAAGTGGAACAAATCTTAGAAGTTCGTTCAATTGATTCAATATCGATGAACCTCAAAAAGAGAGTTGAAGGTTGGGACGAACGTAGCCGAAGGCTTCTTGGGATACCCTGGGGATTCTTGATTGGAGCTGAACTAACCATAGCACAAAGTCGTATCTCTTTGGTTAATAAGATCCAAAAGGTTTATCGATCCCAGGGGGTACAGATCCATAATAGACATATAGAGATTATTGTACGTCAAGTAACATCAAAAGTGTTGGTTTCAGAAGATGGAATGTCTAATGTGTTTTCACCTAGGGAACTGATTGGATTGTTGCGAGCAGAGCGAGCAGGGCGTGTTTTGGACGAAGCGATCTGTTATCGGGCAATCTTATTGGGAATAACGAAGTCATCTCTGAATACTCAAAGTTTCATATCCGAAGCGAGTTTTCAAGAAACTGCTCGAGTTTTAGCAAAAGCTGCTCTACGAGGTCGTATTGATTGGTTGAAAGGGCTGAAAGAGAACGTTGTTCTGGGGGGGATTATACCGGTTGGTACTGGATTCAAAAAATTAGTACATCGTTCAAAGCAAGATAAAAACATTCATTTGCAAATAAAAAGGAAGAATCTATTCGAATTGGAGATGAGAGATATTTTGTTACACTATAGAGAATTTTGAGAATTTTTTTTTGTTCTTGCGTCCCGAACTATTTCCATGGGACATCAGACCAATCATTTACATGATACATTATTTAGTAATTCCTAACAAGAGGTTCATTCTTTTTACTTGAATTCTCTGGTCCCATTATGGATTTGGTAATCAACGAAAAATAAAGAATGAAAATAAATTCATGATTTTGGTCGTAGATCAATGGTCAATCCTGGTATAAGGTTCCGTCGGAACAATTATTTATTTCACAGGTTACTGAATCTCTCTAAAAAAAAAAAAAAAGATAAAGTGTGGCAAAATGGGAAGACGATATTGGAACATAAATTTGGAAGAGATGATGGAAGCAGGAGTTCATTTTGGTCATGGTACTAAGAAATGGAATCCTAGAATGGCTCCTTACATCTCTGCAAAGCGTAAAGGTATTCATATTACAAATCTTACTATAACTGCTCGTTTTTTATCAGAAGCCTGCGATTTAGTTTTTGATGCAGCAAGTATGGGAAAAAACTTCTTAATCGTTGGCACCAAAAATAAAGCAGCGGATTTAGTAGCATCAGCAGCAATAAGGGCTCGATGTCATTATGTTAATAAAAAATGGCTTGGTGGTATGTTAACAAATTGGTCTACTACAGAAACAAGACTTCAGAAGTTCAGGGACTTAAGAGCGGAACAAAAAATGGGGAAACTCGCCCGTCTCCCAAAAGGAGATGCAGCAATGTTGAAGAGAAAGTTATCCACCTTGCAAACATATCTGGGTGGGATCAAATATATGACGGGATTGCCCGATATTGTAATTATCGTTGATCAGCAAGAAGAATATATGGTTCTTCGAGAATGTGTCATTTTGGGCATTCCGACGATTTGTTTAATCGATACAAATTGTGACCCAGATCTTGCAGATATTTCTATTCCGGCCAACGATGATGCTATAGCATCGATTCGATTGATTCTTACCAAATTAGTATCCGCAATTTTGGAGGGCCGAAATAGTTATATAAAAAAAGGTTGATTATCTTATAATTTAATAGTTAAGAAAAAGAAGAAGAAGATTAGTTCCTTTTTGTTGAACTCCATGGATTTCTTTGATTGTTTATTATTTTGGTTTGCATTTTTGAACTATGTTTTGAATATTTAATAAAAAATGATTGGTATTTTTTTTTTATGTAATTTCTTGGTATTCTAAATATATCTAAATATAATGTATGATTCCTATTCATGAATGAAGGTAGATGAATTGAGAAAGATATGGTTGAATCAAAATAATTCCTTTTTTAAGTTCGATTTCTATTATAGGGCAATATGAATGTTATACTATGTTCCATTAAAACACTCAAAGGGTTATACGATATGTCAGGTGTAGAAGTAGGCCAACATTTATATTGGGAAATAGGAGGTTTACAAATTCATGCCCAAGTGCTTATCACTTCTTGGGTTGTAATTGCTATTTTATTAGGTTCAGCCATCATAGCTGTTCGGAATCCACAAACCATTCCGACCGACGGGCAGAATTTCTTCGAATATGTCCTTGAATTTATTCGAGACTTGAGCAAAACTCAGATTGGAGAGGAGTATGGTCCTTGGGTTCCATTTATTGGAACGATGTTCCTATTTATTTTTGTTTCTAACTGGTCAGGTGCTCTTTTACCTTGGAAAATCATAAAGTTACCTCATGGGGAGTTAGCTGCGCCCACGAATGATATAAATACTACTGTTGCTTTAGCTTTACCCACGTCAGTGGCATATTTCTATGCGGGTCTTAGCAAAAAAGGATTGGGATATTTCGGTAAATACATTCAACCAACTCCAATACTTTTACCAATTAATATCCTAGAAGATTTTACAAAGCCTTTATCTCTTAGTTTTCGACTTTTCGGGAATATATTGGCTGATGAATTAGTAGTTGTTGTTCTTGTTTCTTTAGTGCCTTCAGTAGTTCCTATACCTGTCATGTTTCTTGGATTATTTACAAGTGGTATTCAAGCTCTTATTTTTTCAACTTTGGCTGCGGCTTATATAGGTGAATCCATGGAGGGTCATCATTGACTAACTTTCGAAATAGTTTTTTAAGCTTATCCCAATTAAAGCAATGCGGGGTTCAATATAATCCACAGGGCTGGAGAAGAAAATTAAAATAGCTAATATTATGTATTAAAGTGCAGGTGGTTTACGTTATGTAAGAAAAAAAGTATATGTTATTTACTAGTTAGATAGGAATTATCCCTATCTCTTTTTTTCTAGCTCACTTCATTTATATTTATAATTTTTATAGATTCAAATATCAGTCCTTTTTCTATTTTTTCTGTGATTGTTAATTGAATGAAAGAATATAAGAGTTTCTAAACAAGAAAACACAATGGCTAAAACCGTATGTATCTATTTACATAAAACTCCATCATGGGTAGAAAGAAAGGAAAAACAGTATATGGAAGTAGTTCTTAAAATTAAGTAATATTCTGTTGGAGTTTTTAGCTACTTCGACCCGATAGATTTTAGTGATAAGTATCAATAAAAAAAAAAGAAGTAAGTATAGTAAAGTAAATAGTAAAAGTATAAAAAGAAGTGGATAAAGATTAAGTAGTAATTCATTGGTTGGTTGTATCATTAACCATTTCTTTTTTTTTTTTTGTGCGAGGAAATTACCATGAATCCACTTATTTCTGCTGCTTCCGTTATTGCTGCTGGATTGGCTGTGGGGCTTGCTTCTATTGGACCTGGGATTGGTCAAGGTACTGCTGCGGGCCAAGCTGTAGAAGGTATTGCGAGACAACCAGAAGCAGAGGGTAAAATACGAGGTACTTTATTGCTTAGTCTGGCTTTTATGGAAGCTTTAACAATTTATGGACTGGTCGTGGCATTAGCTCTTTTATTTGCAAATCCTTTTGTTTAATTTTATCGTAGAATAAAAATGTAAAAAAAAGGGGGACCTATCTTTTTTCTTATTTTCTTAGCTGGGAGTTTCCCTTTGCTCCTTCGAATTTTACTCCTATAACTATTTATTTTTTGTTTGTCGAAACAATACTTTGGGAGGGACTGATTTGAGGATAAGGAATTAGCGGATCCACTCGCTTTCTTCCCTTTCGTTCTTAGTTTAGTAAAATTCCATTAAAAATAAGAAATGGAACAAAAAAATCGATAAAAAAAAGGGGGGAGGCGAGTGGAGTGATACAAAAAGAACTCTGTTCTTTGTTAGTCCTATCTATAAGAGGAGAGCATATGAAAAATATAACCGATTCCTTTGTTTCCGTGGGGCACTGGCCATCCGCTGGGAGTTTCGAGTTTAATACCGATATTTTAGCAACAAATCCAATAAATCTAAGCGTTGTGCTGGGTATATTGATTTTTTTTGGAAAGGGAGTGTGTGCGAGTTGTGTATTTCAAGAATAGGTTGGATTTCGCCGGCTGCACTTTCTTTATATTTATGTATTCTTTTTTATTTGCGTAAATAGGAAAAAGGGTGCACAATCTCGACGAATTACTTCGTAATTGGATTTTATTCAGAAATCATATCTAAGAACCATAGCATTTCGTGACTAATTGGTAAATGAACTTTGATTCTCTATCAACCAATAATGTTGAGGTCTTTTACATGGTTAAAGATAAATTGTTTGAAGTCCAGGCACAGCATACCGTGGTACTCTTTCTACCGCTACATTAGTACCGAAATACCGCAAATAAAAAAAAAATAATTGGGAATTTATCCGATGTATAACACTCATATGGATAAATTTATTTGAACCATTTACAGGTATAGGAAAGATGGGTATATTCCCCCACCCCTTTTTTTATCCACTGCCAAATCGACGACCTATATATTGTATAAAAAAGATAAATTTTTTTAATTTTTTGGATGAAAAAAAAAAAGTTTGTGAATAAAGAACAAATAAAGAAACAACTTTGCTGACAATTTTTTATTTTTTGTCTGGTCTGAAGAGTCCTACTATCCTAACTATCCTAATATTCTGATGTTAGATCAGTTTCGATATCTTTGAATACGAACAGAAAAGAGAGGATAGGCTCAAGAGAGGATAGGTTCATTCCATTCAAAGATCAAAGATATGGGAATGTCTATCAAAGGAAAGAAACAATTGAGCGTGAGAGCCAAATGAATCAAAAGATTCATGTTTGGTTCGGGAAGAGATATGAGAGTTGTGAAATGAATGTAAAGATAATCTACTTTCATTAAATGATTTATTAGATAAGCGAAAACAAAGGATCTTGAGTACTATTCGAAATTCAGAAGAATTACGTAGAGGGGCCGCTGAACAGCTCGAAAGAGCGCGGGCTCGATTACGTAAAGTGGAAATGGAAGCAGATGAGTATAGACTGAATGGATACTCTGAGATAGAAAGAGAGAAAATAATTTTGATTAATGCTACTTGCGATAGTTTGGAACAATTAAAAAATTACAAAAATGAAACTCTTCTTTTTGAACAACAAAGAGCGGTTAATCAGGTACGACAGCAAGTTTTCCAACAAGCTTTACAAAGAGCTCTAGGAACTCTGAATAGTTGTTTGAATAGCGAATTACATTTTCGTACCATCAGTGCTAATATTGGTATCCTCGGGTCCGTGGAAGAAATAACTGATTAGCCTTTTTAATCTAGTTTAAAGTTTAGGTGTTTTTTTTTCCTTTCCTTCCGAAAAATAAAAAAAGAGATACTAATGGGAACCCTTCGAGCTGATGAAATTAGTAATATTATCCGCGAACGTATTGAACAATATAATAGAGAAGTAAAGATTGTGAATACCGGTACCGTACTTCAAGTGGGCGACGGCATTGCTCGTATTCATGGTCTTGATGAAGTAATG